AAAACTTTTTTTGTAAATTTGTAGGGGTTGATTTTGTTATAATGATTTAATTTTTTTTAGTTTAGTTATTTTTGTTTAGTAGGAAGTTTTGATTTTTCAAAAAAAAGTGAAAAATTTGCACATTTTGTGCATCGTGATTTTTCCTAAAAAAAAATTAACTTAAGGTGTTTTACCAGAGGCTATAAATTTGGCTAAAAATTTCATAAAAATGGGCTCTATAATAAAAATTATTGAATTATAATGGGATATATAATTATATATTAGATAAGTAATTATCGTATAAGTATATATTATTGAATTATACAATAAGAGGCTAAATATATGTTATATATATATTAATAAAAGCTATATATATATTATAATTATATATATATATATAATGGTATTTAATTGGTTAAATAGAAAGTATATGATATATAAATATTACTGGAATTAATAATTGCTTGCTACTGAAAGAGAGAAATTAATAATTGTTTAATTTAAAAATAATGATAAATTAATAGCTTATTTATTTTAATATATACTTATATATTTCAATAAGACATTATTATTTATAGATATTTAAGTAATAAAGTAAATTTTTCTCCCAAAAATTTATTTATAATAAAATATAAAAATTTTTTATAAAAAAAAAAAAAAACTTTGCTTATCTCCATTGTTAAATAAATTAATTATATGATAAGTAATAAAAATCGGCAATCTTTGATTACATTAGTTAAAAATTAAATTTTAACTAAAAATGAGCTATATACCGGTTTCGGGTTTGTTCCGGCGAATTTATCCAAAAAGTAAAAAAAGGGCAAAAAAAAGGCGAAAAAAATTCTTTTTTTCTCAGGGTTTTATTTAATGAACTAATGTTAGTACTGGTTTTTTTTAGTAGGGGAAGTCATTCATAGAAATTTTAGTTTGAAATTTCAGTTTGGTTAAAAAAAATTTGGTATTTTTCGGTAAAAATCACTTGCTGGTTAAGGAAATTCAGACATGTAATTAAAATATTATTCTTAATTTTTAAGGGGAAAATTTTACTAGCGAACAGGGGATATAGATTTAGTAAAGTTTTAAAGATTAAGATAATAATTTTAAAAGTATTGATTGAATTGGATTTTTGCTGGTTTTGCGGGAAGGAAACCAAATTGTGTTAGTTAAAATTATATTTTTTATAAAGTTTTATTATAGCTTTGAAATTAGCTACTGAATTTTTGTATATGTGAATAATAGTAAGGTTCAATTTTATAAAAATTGATTTTAGTTGCAGTATTTACTTTTAAGTTTTACGTAATTGTAGATTTAGGAATTTTTTTTGTATGGACTAAGTTTGTGCCAGCAGTTGCGGTTATACAAACTATGCAAGCTAATTTTTTTTAGTATAATTAGGTGTTAATTAGAAAATGAAGAAATAATTTTTTAGGTGAAATTTTATATTTTTGAATATTTTGTTTAATGCTTCTGAAGTTAGGAAATTTGATTTATAAACTAGGATTAGATACCCTATTATTACAAATATGAATTTTTTACTTAAAATGATTATTAGTTATGTTCTTTAAAGTTAAAGAATTTGGCGGTATTTTAGTCTTTTCAGAGGAACCTGTTTTTTGATTGATAATCCACGATAAGTTTTACTTTTGTTTTTAATTTATATATCGTCGTTTATAAAGATTTTATTAGAATTATAATTTTTGATTTTTTAATTAAAATTGAGTTCAGATCAAGGTGTAGTTAATATAAAAGTTAAAATGGGTTACATTGTATTTATATATGGTTATTTTATTGAAAATAATATATAAATTGGATTTGAAAGTAATGTTGTTATTTATGCAACTTGATTTAGCTCTAAAATATGCACATATCGCCCGTCGCTTTCACTTTAAGGTGAAATAAGTCGTAACAGAGTAGGTTTATTGGAAAATGAGCCTGGAATGATCAAATTAGAGCTTGGTTAAGCGTTTTATTTACACTAAAAAGTTAATTGTGAAATTCAATTTAATTTGAAATTTGAGGGTTATTGTATTATCTAAGGTTATTTTATTTTTGTAAGAAATATATTTGTTTTTATTAATTTTATTTGAATAAATTTTTTTTATTATAGCTTATTGTACTGTGAAGGAAGTTCTTTTTTTCTGTAAAAGTAAATTTTATTAGTTGTACCTTTTGTATCAGGGTTTATTAAAAATAGTTTAATGATTTAATTTTCTCGAATCTATAAGAGTTATAATAATATTTATATTAATGTAGAATAATTATTTATAATATTATTATGGAAATGAAATGTTATTCGTTTATAGATATATCTAGTTTTCTAAGAAATAAGTTTAATTTAATTGTTAATATTATTTATATATGTTTAAATTATGTGATGTTAACATTAAATATTCAAGGGGATAAGCTTTTGAATTTGTTTTATATTTAATTGGTTATTAATAATAAATAGGATTAGAATTTTCCATTTTTATAAGTATGTTATATTTTATTATTTATTTAGGTTGATTTAATTTTTTATTAAATTTTTTATTAGAATGTTGTTTTTATTTTTAATTGATAATTAATTATGATTGAATTAGTATAATTTTATGTAATTTTATGTTTTATTGTCAGGTTATTTTAAGGAATTCGGCAAAATAATTTTCACCTGTTTATTAAAAACATGGCTTTTTGAGTATTATTTAAGGTCAGGCCTGCTCCATGATTTTTAAATAGCCGCAGTATTTTGACTGTGCAAAGGTAGCATAATCATTAGTTTCTTAATTAGAAGCTGGAATGAATGGTTCGATGAGAAATTGACTGTCTCATTTTAATTGAATTAGAACTTAAATTTTAAGTGAAAATGCTTAAATGTTTTATGAGGACGAGAAGACCCTATAGAGTTTTATTTTAAATTTTTTAGTTTTATGTAAGATTTAATTTGAATTTATTAAATTTGGAATTTTGTTGGGGTGATGTGAAAATTAGAAAAACTTTTTATTTTATTATACAATAATTATTGAATTGATGATCCTGAATTTTGGATTATAAGATTTAATTACCTTAGGGATAACAGCGTAATTTTTTTTGAAAGTTCTTATTGAAAAAGAAGTTTGCGACCTCGATGTTGGATTAAAATTTATTTATGGTGCAGTAGCTATAAAATTAGGTCTGTTCGACCTTTAAAATTTTACATGATCTGAGTTTAAACCGGTGTGAGCCAGGTTGGTTTCTATCCTTTAAATTTTGAAGCATTTTAGTACGAAAGGACCAGGTGTTTGAATTATATTTTTATAGTTGATTATGATTGTTGTTTTGGCAGATTAGTGCTATAGATTTAGAATCTTTTTATGTAAATTTATTTTACAAATAACATTGATTTTAAAAGATATAATTTTGTTAGGATTTTCAATGATTATTTTGGTTGTTTGTGTATTAGTAGGGGTAGCATTTTTGACTTTATTAGAGCGAAAGGTTTTAGGGTATATTCAGATTCGAAAGGGTCCTAATAAGGTTGGATTTATGGGTTTATTACAACCTTTTAGTGATGCAATCAAACTTTTTACTAAAGAGCAGACTTTTCCTTATATATCTAATTTAAATATTTATTATTTTTCTCCTGTTTTTAATTTTTTTATTTCTTTGTTATTATGAATGGTAATACCTTTTGTTACAGTTTATTTGAATTTTAATTTATCATTATTGTTTTTTTTGGCTGTGTCTAGTTTAAGTGTTTATACAGTTATAATAGCTGGGTGGTCTTCTAATTCTTCTTATGCATTATTAGGGAGATTGCGAGCTGTAGCTCAAACAATTTCTTATGAGGTGAGTTTGGCTTTAATTTTAATATCTTTTGTTTTTCTTATTTTGAGGTTAAGACTTATTGATTTTTCTGGGTATCAGTTTTATAGGTGATTTATTTTTATATGTTTTCCATTAGGATTTATATGAATTATTTCTAGTTTAGCAGAAACTAATCGAACTCCGTTTGATTTTGCTGAGGGTGAGTCAGAGTTGGTATCAGGTTTTAATGTAGAATATAGAAGAGGAGGTTTTGCTATAATTTTTTTGGCTGAGTATGCTAGTATTTTGTTTATAAGAATAATTTGCGTTATGTTGTTTTTGGGGGCTGATTTAATTTCTTATTTATTTTTTGTTAAGTTGGTTTTTTTTTCTTTTTTTTGAATTTGAGTACGTGGTACTTTACCTCGTTTTCGGTATGATAAGCTTATGTACTTGGCTTGAAAGAGTTTTTTACCTAGTTCTTTAAATTTTTTACTTTATTATTTTTGTTTTAAGCTAGCTATTTTTGTCATTTTAATTTAGTTAATAAAATTTAGTACAAACTAATAGAAAGTATTATTTCTTTCTTATATTTTCAAAATATAAACTTGTTCAAGTTCATTAGTTAGTTAATTATTTTATTTCATCTTGTGTATATAATAGGATTAATTAAATAAAAAGCGAAATAAAGTACGGTTAAGATTTGTCCTGTTATAATGTAAGGGTCTTCTACTGGTCGGGCTCCAATTCATGTTAATAAGCAGACGGTAGTAACTATTCTTCAGAATAAAGTTTTATTAATTGGGTAAAATTGATTTCTTAGGAAGTTTTTTTTTCCTGTGAATGGTATAATATAGAGAATTGCAATTGATATAGCTAGGGCTACAACTCCTCCTAGTTTATTAGGAATTGATCGGAGAATTGCATAGGCAAATAAAAAATATCATTCTGGTTGAATATGAACTGGAGTTACCAAAGGATTGGCTGGGATAAAATTATCTGGATCTCCTAATAGGTAGGGATTTATTAGAGATAGAAGAACTAGTGAAATCGTTATAATTAAAAATCCTACGATGTCTTTGAAAGAGAAATAAGGATGGAATGGGATTTTATCAATATTTCTGTTTATTCCTAAAGGGTTATTTGATCCTGTTTGATGGAGAAATAGTAAATGAATTATTACTATAGCAGCTACAATGAAAGGGAGGAGGAAATGAAATGAAAAAAACCGAGTTAATGTTGCATTGTCAACAGCAAAACCTCCCCATACTCATTGCACAATAGTAGTTCCTAAATAAGGGATTGCTGATAGTAAATTTGTAATAACTGTAGCTCCTCAAAATGATATTTGTCCTCACGGTAATACATAACCTAAGAAGGCTGTTGCTATTACTAGGAATAAGATTGTTACTCCGGCTATTCATGTGTGAATTAGGTTATATGAACTGTAATAAATTCCTCGGCCAATATGGAGGTAGATGCAAATGAAAAAGAATGAGGCTCCGTTAGCGTGAAGAGTTCGGATTAATCAACCATTGTTTACATCTCGGCAAATATGGGCAACTCTGTTGAATGCAAGATTGACATTTGGGCAATAGTGTATTGCTAAAAAAATTCCTGTAATGATTTGAATTCCTAAACATAGCCCTAGGAGGGAGCCAAAATTTCATAATGTAGAAATTCTTGAAGGTGTTGGTAGATCAACTAAAGAGTTATTTACGATTTTTAGTAAAGGTGAAGATTTTCGGATTGGTATTTTCATTAGTTTATTTGACGAATAGGGCCTTTTTTAAATTGAGTAATTTTTACAGTTGCTACTAAGGTAATTAATAAATATATAATTATTAGTGTTAAAATTAGTCTTGTAGGTATAAAGGCATATTTAGCAAGGGAGTTTCTGATGCAATTGGTTTTGTTTATTACATTTAATTCATTGTTTGAGGTTAAATTGTTACAGTAGGGTTTAATTGTTAAATAGAATATTGGTAATAATATTAGTGGAATTAATTCTTTAATTTGTGGTTTGAATTTTTCATTTGATGCAATTCTGGTTATATATATAAATAGAATTAATATTCCACCAATTAGAATTAAGAATAGGATATAAGAGAATCATAATCTTCTAATGAAATTTCCTGTGATTAAGCTAATTAAAATTGTTTGAATTAGAAGTGTTATCCCTATTGATAAGGGGTGATTTATTAAAATGAACATAGTTGAGATTATTATTCTTGATGATAAGAGTAGAGTGATTATTTCAAGAAATAGTTTAATTAAAATATTAATTTTGGAGATTAATGATAAATTTAGTAGTTTTTTCTTGATGTTTTTAAAGCTAGGCTTATTTTTAGTTTACAAGACTAATATTTTATTTAAATTATAAAAACTTATGTTAATATATAAATTTATTGGATTGTTTATGTTTATTAGGGGTTTGTTAGTATTTAGAATAAAACGTAAGCATTTACTTTTGATATTATTAAGATTGGAATTTATTGTTTTATCAATTTATTTAATTTTATTTATCTATTTAAGGTTTTTGGGGGAAGAATATTTTTTTTCAATGGTTTTCTTGACATTTAGAGTTTGCGAAGGTGTTTTGGGATTATCAATTTTGGTATCTTTAATTCGTAGACATGGAAATGATTATTTTCAAAGTTTTAGTTTGTTATGATAAAGTTTTTATTTTCTTTGGTATTTATGATTCCTTTATGTTTTATAAGATCGTTTTGATTAAATCAGTTTATTTGGTTTGTTTTAGTTTTTTTATTTTTTTCTTGTTTTGCTTTTAGTAGATTATTTGTTTGTATTTCTTATGAATTAGGGGTTGATTTATTATCTTATATGATGATTTTTTTAAGTTTTTGAATTTGTAGGTTGATATTATTGGCTAGAAATAAAATTTATTTAGCTGGGAGTTTTACTTCTTATTTTTTATTTATTGTTTTAGTATTAATGATTTCGCTGTTTTTGGCTTTTGGTTTTATGAATTTATTTTTATTTTATGTGTTTTTTGAGATTAGGTTAATTCCTACATTAATTTTAATTGTTGGTTGGGGCTATCAGCCAGAGCGTTTACAGGCTGGTATTTATTTATTGTTTTATACATTATTTGCTTCTTTACCAATAATGATTTCATTGTTTTTTTGTTATGATCATTTTAATTCTTTGCATTATTTTTTTTTTGTTAGTGAAATTGATAGTTTATTGATTTATTTACTTATAAATTTTGTATTTTTTGTTAAGATTCCTATGTTTTTTGTTCATTTATGATTACCAAAGGCACATGTTGAGGCCCCAGTTGCTGGGTCAATGATTTTGGCTGGAATTATACTTAAATTAGGTGGTTATGGTATAGCTCGTCTGATAGTAGTATTTATAGGTTTAGGTGTTAGAATTAATTTGATTTTTATTGGTTTAAGATTAGTAGGGGGATTTTATGTTTCGTTAATTTGTTTACGTCAAAGAGATATAAAGTCTTTAATTGCTTATTCTTCTGTATCTCATATAGGACTTGTTTTATCAGGTGTTATAACTATGAATTATTGAGGGTTAGCAGGTTCTTTAACGATAATGGTTGCTCATGGATTATGTTCGTCTGGTTTATTTTGTTTGGCTAATATTTCTTATGAGCGGTTAGGGAGTCGAAGTTTATATATTAATAAAGGTTTAATTAATTTAATTCCTAGCCTATCATTGTTTTGATTTCTTTTATTGTCTTCTAATATAGCTGCTCCTCCTTCGTTGAATTTATTAGGGGAAATTGCTTTAATTAATAGATTAATAGGTTTTAGTAGTTTTAGTATGTTAATATTAATATTATTATCTTTTTTTAGAGCTGTTTATTCTTTATTTTTATATTCTTATAGACAACATGGAATGATTTATTCTGGTGTTTATTCGTTTTTTCCTTGTAGAATTCGTGAATTTTTATTATTGATTTTACACTGATTGCCTTTAAATTTATTTGTTTTAAGAGGTGAGTTTTTTATGTTGTGGATTTATTTAGATAGTTTAATTAAAATTTTGATTTGTGGTGTCAGAGATATATTTATAGTATTCTAAGTAATTCATATTTGTTTAATTTATTCAGGATTTTTCCTTTTTTTGGGGTTTAGATTTTTTTGTGTTAGAGTTTATTTAATATTATTAGATTTAACTTATTTTTTAGAGTATAATTTAATTGTTATTAATTCAAGCTCTGTGGTAATAACGTTTTTATTTGATTGAATATCCTTATTATTTATGAGATTTGTATTATTTATTTCAAGAATAGTGATTTTTTATAGGCGTGAGTATATAAGGGGTGATTTAAATATTAATCGATTTATTTTATTAGTAGTTATGTTTGTTTTTTCAATGATATTGCTTATTATTAGCCCTAATTTGATTAGAATTTTATTAGGATGAGACGGGTTAGGTTTAGTTTCTTACTGTTTAGTAATTTATTATCAGAATGTTAAATCATTTAATGCAGGTATGTTAACAGCTTTAAGAAACCGTATTGGAGATGTTGCTTTACTAATAGCTATTGCGTGAATATTAAATTACGGGAGATGAAATTATGTGTTTTATTTATTTGAATTAGGTTCTGATTTTTATATGTGTGTTATTTCTTATTTAATTGTATTGGCTGCTATAACAAAGAGAGCTCAAATTCCTTTTTCTTCTTGATTGCCTGCTGCTATAGCGGCCCCTACTCCAGTATCTTCTTTAGTTCATTCTTCAACTTTGGTTACTGCCGGGGTTTATTTACTTATTCGTTTTAATTTTTGTTTTAGGGAAATTTTACTTTATTTGTTGTTATTTATTTCAAGAATAACAATATTTATATCTGGTTTAGGGGCTAGGTTTGAATTTGATTTAAAGAAAATTATTGCTTTGTCGACTTTAAGTCAATTAGGGTTGATAATAATAATTTTGTCATTAGGAAGTTATGAGTTGGCTTTTTTCCATCTTTTAACACATGCTTTGTTTAAGGCTCTTCTTTTTATATGTGCTGGGAATATTATTCATAGTTTAAGGAATTGTCAAGATATTCGTTTCATAGGAGGTTTGGTGAGATTTATACCTTTAACTTGTGTATATTTTAATGTAAGAAATTTATCTTTATGTGGAATTCCATTTTTGAGTGGATTTTATTCAAAGGACTTGATTGCTGAAGTTTTAAGAATGGGTTATCTAAGTTTGTATGTATATATTGTTTTTTATTTGTCTATTGGTTTGACGGTTTGTTATAGATTTCGTTTGGTTTATTATTCTTTTGTTGGTGATTTTAATTTTTTATCTATTAATGGATTATTCGAGAGGGGAATTGTAATGTTGAAAGGTATAGGAGGATTAATTTTTCTAGTAATTTTTATAGGAAGCGTGGGAAGTTGATTAATTTTTCCTTATCCTTATGTTATTGTTTTACCTTTTTATATAAAGATAATAACTTTAATTATAGTAATTTTAGGTGCTTGAATTGGTTATGTTATATCTAAATTTTATATTAGGTATATTAATTTATCTTTGCATAATTATAATTTAACATGGTTTTTATCTGGGATATGAAATATACCTATTATTTCTACTTATGGTGTTAATTTTTATCCAATTTATTTAGGTTCCTATGTTTATAAAACTATAGATCAAGGGTGATCTGAAGTTTTTGGTTCTCAGGGAATTTATGGTACTTTAATTAGTGGAACTAAGATTTCTCAAGTTTTTATATTTAATAGAATTAAGATTTTTTTTATTTTAATAATTGTTTGGTTAATATTAATTGGTGTTGTTATTTACTTAAATAGCTTATTTAGAGCATGATATTGAAGATATTAGGGAGATTAATTTAATCTTTGAGTATTCATAAATTATGAATTATTTTTACATTGAAAATGTAATGTTTTAGTTAAACTATATGAATTAGAAATATAAACATTATTAATGCTTTAAATTAAGTTAGAAGCTTATTTTTTATATATTTCTTTAATTGGAATTAGACTTCAATTTTATCATTAACAGTGATATACCTCTATTTTGGTTTCAATTAAAAATAAGGATTAATTATTAATCAGAATTTTAGGTCGAAACTAAATGTAAATTTTTTACTTCTTATTTAAGATAAATTGATTTTCAATAATTTTTAAATGCAAATTAAATGTTATTATTTAACTATTATCCTATTTAATAAGTTCAATTTAAAGCACCTTGCTTTCATTCATGAATTAGACCTATTATTAAAATGATAATAAATAATGTTAAGGTAGGTATGTATGAGATTGGTGAGTTAATTTTAAGGGTTACGATTAATGGAAATAGTAAGGTGATTTCAACATCAAAGATTAGAAAAATAATAGCAATTAAAAAAAAGTGAAGTGAGAAAGGTAGACGGGTAGAGGATTTTGGATCAAAACCACATTCAAATGGGGATCTTTTTTCTCGATCAGAAATTGATTTTTTTGAGGTTAGGTTTAGTAAGACGATTAGAATTGATCTGATTATTATAATTACTAGGGATATAATAGTTAGTGTTGTTATTATTTATACTATTGGTGTAGATCTTTTGATTGGAAGTCAAAAATAATTTTTATACTATATAAATAACTACCTCATCAGTAAATAGTAATATATAGGAATAGTCATACTACGTCTACAAAGTGTCAATATCATGCTGCTGCTTCAAATCCGAAGTGATGAATAGGGGAAAAGTGATTATTTAAATGTCGAGCTAGACAAATTGCTAGGAATGTAGTTCCAATGATTACATGGATTCCATGGAATCCTGTTGCTATAAAAAATGATGAACCGTAAGCTGCATCTGAGATAGTGAAGGGCGATTCAATATATTCATATCCTTGGAGAATGGTAAAATATAAACCTAGAATTACTGTTAATATTAAGCCTTGGGAAGTTTGTTTGAAATTATTTTCTATTAATCTGTGATGTGCTCATGTGACAGTTAATCCTGAAGTTAGAAGGATTAGTGTATTTAAGAGGGGAATTTGAATAGGATTGAAAGTTTCGATTCCTTTAGGTGGTCATATTATTCCAATATCAATTGCGGGAGCAAGACTGTTATGGAAAAATCCTCAAAAAAATGAAAGGAAAAAAAATACTTCAGATGTGATAAATAAAATTATTCCTCATTTTAATCCTAATGTTACAGTAAAGGTGTGTTGACCTTGAAATGTTCCTTCTCGAGAAATATCTCGTCATCATTGGTATATGATTAGAATTATTGAGATTGAACCAATTATTATAAGTGATGAGTCAAATATGTGGAATCATTTAATTAAACCTGATATTATAACTATAGCTCTTAACGATCTTAAAATAGGTCATGGTCTAATATCTACTAAATGATAAGGGTGATTTTTATGCATTAGTTTACTTCTCTGGAGTATAGTGTTCTTAGAACTGCAAATACATAAGATTGAATAATTGCTACAGCTCTTTCTAAAGTTAGGAGTAAAATTTGAACAATAATAAGGATATTTAGCATTAAGGTTGATAGTATTGTTCCTGTATTACCGAGTAAGGTTATTAGTAAGTGACCTGCAATTATGTTAGCAGATAATCGAATTGCCAGAGTTCCTGGTCGAATTAGGTTTCTAATAGTTTCAATACATACTATAAAAGGTATTAATACGGGAGGAGTCCCCTGGGGAACTAGATGAGCGAGTATATGAATAGAATTGTTTAATCAACCAAATAATATAAATGATAATCATAATGGTAAGGCTAGTGTTAATGTTAAGACTATATGTCTAGTTCTAGTAAAAATATATGGAAATAATCCTAAGAAGTTATTAAATAAAATTAGTCTGAAGATTGTAATGAATGTAAGGGCTGCGGTTTTGTTTTTAGGGCCGAGAAGGGTTAGGAATTCTTTATGAAGAGATATTAGGATTTTGTTTCATATGAAATTGATTCGTGATGGGATTAGTCAAAATATTGGTGGAATAATAAGAATTCCTAAAAGAGTTCTTATCCAATTTAAAGAAGTTCTTCAATTTGTAGAGGGGTCGAATGATGAAAATAGATTTGCTATCATTTTCAATTGGTTTTAATTTCTAGTTTTAGGTTTTGAGAAGGTTTCGTAAGTGTTTGATAAGTAACAGTATAATAATTTATAATGTTAAATGTAACTAGAATGGCGATGAAGATAATTATAAGTAATAATCAGTTTAATGGGGCTATTTGAGGTATTAAGGAGTAATAATATTTATTAATTTAAGCACGACAAGCTAACGTTATTAGTTTAACTAACTCCTTGGTACCGAAGAAACGCGACTGAGTCGCGTGACTGAGGCGGGGGGGGTTCCATTAGAAGTATTTGTTAATTACTATAATATGGTTTAAGAGACCAGTGCTTACTTTTCAGCCATCTAATGATTGAATTATTTTTGAAATTCATTTAATGAAGAATTTAGGGGAGATTCTTTCTACAACAATTGGCATGAACCTATGATTTGCACCACAAATTTCTGAACATTGGCCGTATATTAATCTAGATCGAGTGGAAATAAATCTTGTTTGGTTTAATCGACCTGGGGTTGCATCAATTTTAACTCCTAGTGATGGGATTGTTCAAGAGTGAATTACATCTGCTGCTGAAACAAGTATTCGAATTTGTGAGAGGAATGGAATAATTATACGGTTATCTACATCTAGTAGACGGAAATTGAATTTGTTGAGTTCATTTTGTGGTGTTATGTATGAATCAAATTCGATGTTTTTGAAGTCTGAATATTCATATGATCAATACCATTGGTGTCCAATGGTTTTAATTGAGATTGTTGGATTATTGGTTTCATCAAGAATATAAATTAATCGAAGTGACGGTAGGGCAATAAAAATTAGTGTGATTGCCGGTAACACAGTTCAAATTAGTTCAATTATTTGACCTTCTAATAAGAATCGATGAGTAAGTTTATTGAAAAATAAACCTCTTATTATTTGACCTACCAGAATAGTAATGATTACTAGAATTAGTAAAGTGTGGTCGTGGAAAAATGAGAGTTGTTCTATTAAAGGGGAAGCGTTATCTTGAAGTATTAGTAATTTTCAGGTTGCTATTTCTAAAAAAAGTGTTTAACTTTATTTGAGGAATTTAAATCCACTGCACTAGTCTGCCATATTAGAATCTTGAAGATAACATAGGAAGTTCAGAATATCTATGTTCTGCAGGTGGTATATTTTGTAATCATTCGATGGATGAAGTTATGTTTAATGGAATAATAGTTTTTCGTGAAGATGATATTGCTTCTCATATTATGAAAATGAGGAATAGTACTCCGATTATTGAAATGATTGATCCTACAGAGGAGAAAATATTTCAAGTTGTGAAAGCATCAGGATAGTCAGAGTATCGTCGAGGTATTCCTCTTAATCCTAGGAAATGTTGAGGAAAGAATGTACTGTTTACTCCTATGAATATTACTAGAAATTGGATTTTACATAGTTTTGGGTTTATTGCTACTCCAGTAAATAGGGGGAATCAGTGAACTAGTCCTGCTATAATAGCAAATACAGCTCCCATGGATAGAACGTAATGGAAGTGGGCTACAACATAATAAGTGTCATGAAGTATAATATCGATTGATGAGTTGGCTAATACTACACCTGTAAGACCTCCTACTGTAAATAAGAATACAAATCCTAGAGCTCAAATTAGTGAGGGTCTATAATTTAATTGAGTTCCGTGAAGGGTGGCTAGTCATCTAAAAATTTTAATTCCAGTGGGAACTGCAATAATTATAGTTGCTGATGTGAAATAGGCTCGAGTGTCAACATCTATTCCTACAGTGAATATGTGGTGTGCTCATACAACGAACCCTAGTAATCCAATTGCTATTATGGCATAAATTATTCCTAAGGTGCCAAATGCTTCTTTTTTTCCTCTTTCTTGTCTAATAATATGGGAGATTATTCCGAATCCAGGAAGAATTAGAATGTAAACTTCTGGGTGTCCAAAAAATCAGAATAGGTGTTGATATAGAATTGGGTCTCCCCCACCTGCAGGGTCAAAAAACGATGTATTGATATTTCGATCAGTTAAAAGTATAGTAATAGCTCCTGCTAGAACTGGTAGTGATAATAGAAGTAAAATAGCAGTAATTACTACTGCTCAAACAAATAAAGGTATTCGTTCAAATGATATTCCTGTAGGTCGTATATTAATTACTGTAGTAATAAAATTTACAGCTCCTAAGATTGAAGAAATACCAGCTAAGTGTAATCTAAAAATTGCTAGGTCAACTGAAGCTCCTCCGTGAGCGATATTAGATGATAAAGGGGGGTAAACAGTTCATCCTGTTCCTGCCCCTCTTTCTACTACTCTTCTTATGATAAGAAGTCTTAATGAGGGTGGCAGGAGCCAGAATCTTATGTTATTTATTCGGGGGAATGCTATATCAGGGGCTCCTAGTATTAGTGGTACTAATCAATTTCCAAAGCCTCCAATTATAATTGGTATTACTATGAAGAAAATTATGATAAATGCATGGGCTGTAACAATAACGTTATAGATTTGATCATCACCAATTAGTGAACCAGGATTTCCCAGTTCAGCTCGGATTAGTAATCTAAGTGAGGTTCCTACTATTCCTGATCATGCTCCAAATATGAAATAAAGAGTTCCAATGTCTTTGTGGTTAGTTGAAAATAATCATTTGTTCGGTGAGATGGCTGAGGTTTAAGCAGTAAATTGTAAATTTACATACGAAAGTGATTTCTCTTACCATCTCGTTTATGGTTTAGTAGTCAATTATGACATTGGATTGCAAATCTGAAGGTGAAGTTAGTTCTTAAGCCTAAGGCTTAGAATCATTTCTATTTACAACTTTGAAGGTTGTTAGTTTGTTTAACTTAAATTCTTGCTAAAGGAAGTTAAACATAAGGGAGCATAATGGTAATCTGATTAATGTGATTGAGTTAATTAAGTTAATAATTAAGGGCGTTTTTACTCTGGTTTTGATTTTGGGTTCATTTGTTGTTAGAGTTGAGGAGGAAATTATGATTCGAGTGTAGATGAACAGTATAATTAAAGTGCTTATGATTATTGTTAACGTAAGTAATAATGTTTTTTCAGATGATAAGGTGTTGATAACAAATCATTTTGGTATAAATCCGATGAATGGGGGAAGACCTCCTAGTGAAAGAAAGTTTAGTATTACAATAAATTTAGTTAGTTTATTTATTGAAGTGATATTGTTTAATTGGTTTAGATAAAAAGTTTTAGTTTTGTTAAAAATTAAGATGATATTTAAGTTGATTAATGAGTAGATTAGGAAATAGATTAGTCATAGTGAAATGGATGTTATTAATCTTGATAATATTCAACCAATATGATTAATTGAGGATAGGGCTAGAATTTTCCGTATTCTGATTTGATTTATTCTTCTGATAGCTCTAATTGTTAATGATAGAATAATGATCATTATTAGGAAATTTGTGTTGATTTTGTTATTTATTAGGAGTAGGATTGGGGCAATTTTTTGTCAAGTTAATAGAATTAAAGCATTTATTCATCTAAGACCCTCTATTACTTCAGGGAATCAGAAATGGAAGGGAGCTGCTCCTAATTTTGTTAATAATGCTGAATTTAGTATTATTTTAAGGTTTAAATTCATCAGGGGATGGATGAATTCATCTGTTAATAATAATATTGTAATTCTTATTAGGAGGATAAGTGATGCAAGTGCTTGGGTAATAAAATATTTCAGTGATGATTCGGAGGCGAAAATGTTTTTACTATTCGAAAATAGGGGGATAATCGATAGTAAGTTAATTTCCAATCCTATCCATATTCTTATTCACGAATAAGAGGATACTGAAATCAAGGTCCCTAGTACTATAGAGTTGAGGAAGATGATTTTATAAATTTTTATTAAAAAGAGAAAGATTTTACTTTCATGGACAGGGTATGAACCTATTAGCTTTGTTAGCTTATCTTTTTATATTTTAGTATAAGATGTATTAGGGTTTTTGATGCTCTAGGTAACAGTTTAATTCTGTTAAATATAATGAAGGTAATTTCTTACATGATTTATTCTATCAAAATACTCCTTTTTCAGGCACTTCATT